TATGCTTCGGATTGGAACAAATGACTCTAATTCGTCCACGCCTACGAATTAGTCGACATTTTGTACAAATTTTACGAACAGAAGCTCTTATTTTCATATTTCGGTATTCCTTTCTTAAACTATGAATCTACTCTTTGGGAAAAAATAAGTCTCTTTGCTTGAATTTTTGAACTTTTAATTTATTACTCTAGAAAAAATAAAAACCTAATCCTTTGAATCTTTGATATCCTTCAAATCTTCGGTATCCTTTGAGTCTTCGGTACGCTTCGAATCCTTATGGGGAAGTCTATAAATTATACGCCCCTTGCTTGAATCATAACGACTTACTTCAATTTTGACCCTATCCCCCATCAGTATTCGTATAGAACTAGACCGGATCTTTCCTGAAATATAGCCCAGGATGATGGTGTCATTCTCTAGGCGAACGCGGAACATTCCGTTGGGTAGGGCTTCCGTAACTAAACCCTCGAAAGTAATTTTTGCTTCTCTTGGGTTTTTTTTTTCTCTCCTATTTTTTTTTTCTGTCATATTTTTTTTCTCCTATTTTTCAAATAAAAAAAGAAAAATAGGAAGTTCAAGATAGAATTTGGGTACTATAGGCGGGCCGATTACCATATATAACATAAGACTTCTCCCCCAATTCTATTTAGTCGAGCTTCTCGATCTGTCATTATACCTCGAGAAGTAGAAAGAATAGCAATTCCCATTCCGCCCAAAACCTTAGGAATTCCTTGATAGTTGGCATAAATTCGTAAGCCGGGTCGGCTGATACGCTTTAAAAAGGTTCTAGTTCTATATATTCCTTTTCTAGTCTTTCTCTTTTGATGTCGCAAAGTTGAAACCAAGAAATATCTGTTACTTTCCTTATGTTTCCGAACACTTTCAATAAAACCCTCTCGTAGAAGTATTTTAACAATGTTTTCGGTAATATTTGTGGATACTACTCGAATAGTTCCTTTTTTATTCATGTCCGCGTTTCTTATAGAGGTTAGTAAATCAGCAATAGTGTCCTTGCCCATAAGATTCTAATTCTAGGTTCCTCCTAATTTTTCTATAATCAACATGTTTTCTTTTTTCTTTTAATTTAGGATTCTAAAGCATATACGTGAAACACAATCTATTAATTTTTTTTTATCTATATCTTGTCTACTAGTATTTATAATACTTCAGGAGCTAATGAAACTATTTTAGTAAAATTCAATTCTCTCAATTCCTCGGCGATCGCGCCAAAAATGCGAGTTCCCTTTGGATTTCCTTTTTGATCAATGATAACCGCTGCATTGTCATCATAGCGTATTATTATACCGTCTTCGCATTTGAACTCTTTACATGTACGTACAATTACAGCTCGAATTACTTCGGATCTTTCTAGAGGCATTTGGGGCACTGCGTCTTTGATTACAGCAACAATAACGTCACCAATACGAGCATATCGCTGATTACTAGCAGCTCCTATCACTCGAATACACATCAATTTTCGAGCTCCACTGTTATCTGCTACATTTAAAAGGGTCTGAGGTTGAATCATATTATTTGGATTTCAATTTGTTATTTCAATGCAAAAGGATGAAAGAAATATTGTCTTTCCAGAAAGAGGAACCTGGTTTTTTTTCAATACTACTTGTTTTTTTTTGGGGGGGGTTCTATATTTCTAATCGAAGAAATTGACTTCGTATGGGCATTTTACTGGCAGCTATTTCCATAGCTGCTCTAGCTACAGTTTCGGATACTCCGCCCATTTCATAAAGTATTCGACCTGGTTTAACAACGGCTACCCAATATTCGGGGGATCCCTTTCCTGAACCCATACGTGTTTCCGTGGGTCTTATTGTAACCGGTTTGTCGGGAAATATACGTACCCATATTTTTCCACCACGACGTGCATATCGTGTCATTGCTCTGCGTCCTGCTTCTATCTGCCTCGCCGTGATCCAAGTGGGTTCAAGTGCTTGAAGAGCATATCTACCAAAACAAATACGATTGCCTCGGTAGGATTTTCCCTTCATTCTTCCTCTATGTTGTTTACGAAATCTGGTTCTTTTGGGGTTATAGTCGAAGGTTCTCTCTTAGTTCCATCTCTACTGCAAAACTGGACATGAGAGTTTCTTCTCATCCAGCTCCTCGCGAATCAAATAAGAAAGTGTGCAAATTTCTCTAATTCCATAATATTCTAAAATATTACGGATAGATACATATTAATAGAAAAAGTTAGGGTTTTTTAATATTGAATTTGTTAAAATAGAAAAATATATAGTCAAGAAAGAAGATCCTGAATAGATCTAGCTGTGTATGTTTATTTATCTATATTCTATATTTATAGATAATGTAATCCTTTATTTTTTTTATTGAATCGCGGTAAAGTATTCTAATTCAATAAAAATTTCGCGGGCGAATATTTACTCTTTCTTGTCTTATTTGTTCATTCATAACCTTTTCAAATAAGGCAATTTTTTTGGTTTGTTCCGCCATCCCACCCAATGAAGTATTAGGATTCTTTTCAATAAAATCCTATGCAGTCATAGGTTCTGTCGTTCCCACTGCTTCCCCTTTAATGGTTAGGTTTGAATTTCGCAATGGAGCTTCCAAAAAATTTCTTTCCGAGTCAATTTCTCAGTTTTATTAACCCCGGTGGCTCTTTGTTATTGCTTGAAATTTGTATTTCTTGTTTCAATCAAATTACGATTTCGAATTCTCTGTTTTTTGATTATATTGATGCTTTATCACATTGCTTTTTATGATGTAATTCATAGACCATACATATTGGAATCCTATATCTTTCTTTTTTTCTCTTCCTTCTTTCTATCATCCCTCCTTTTATCCACATCCTTTTAGTTTTGCTTCACAACTTAGAATCCTATTTCTTTTTATAGAAAAAATTGCAGTTGCTGCACGTATATGATAGATTTACTCATTTATGATAGATGTATTTATTCATATAGTGACTGTTTCTTAGTTAGGATCTCGACAATACGAAGCAATAGGTTGGTTATTAGTTCATTTTTTATAATTACTAAGTTTTTTCTTTTTCTATAAAGAATTCTAGTAGGGTTCATTCCATTTTTATTTTTTTTGAATCTTCTTTTTGGACCCTAAAGAAAAAATTAACGAGTCACACACTAAGCATAGCAATTTTATTAAAAGATTTCTCAATTTTCATTAAATCTTATAGAAAGAGGTAGAATTTCTTCTTTTTTCAGGGATTTTAGGAAAAATAAAGCTCTTGTCATTTTTTATTCTATCACTGAGCAGAATAGGAAGACAGGGTTAGTTATTCTTCGTCTACGAATATCCAAATTTTGACTCCTAATACTCCATAGATAGTTCGAATTGGATAGCAGCAATAATCAATTTTAGCGCGAATTGTTTGGAGGGGAAGTCTACCCTTTTTGATGCATTCGGCGCGTGCAATTTCTTTCCCCGCGAGACGGCCTGCAATTTTTACTTTTACTCCCTTTATATCTGCCTTTTTAGTTAATTCAATGGCTTTTTTCATTGCCTTTCGGAATGAAACTCTATTTTTTAATTGGAAAGCTATATATTCTGCAAGAATGTTAGGTTGTCTATAAGGTTCTTTTACTTTTTCGATCCCAATATTAAGTCTCTGGTTTACAGAATTAACTTCCTTTTGTAGATCTTTCTCTAATTCTTCGATTGCTCCTTTTCTCTTTAATAAATTGGGGAATCCGATATGGATTATGACGTGAATTGTATCGATTTCTTTTTTAATTTCTATATGTGTAATTACTTCAGAACTTGAGCCTGAGTCCATTTTTCTATTATGTGTAATTACTTCGGAATTTGAGTCTGATTCTATTTTTTTATTCGAGCCTTTTTTCCTATTCTTTTGTATATAGTTCTTGATACAATTCCGTATTTTTTTATCTTCCTGTAGACCTTCTGAATAATTTTTTGGTTGTGCGAACCAAAAGGAATGGTGATTTTGGGTTGTACCAAGTCTGAAACCAAGTGGATTTATTTTTTGTCCCATATTTTTCTATTCTATTTTTTTTTTTACTTAGATAGATGATAGATCTAAAGATTATTTAGAATTCTTTACTATATTTAGTACAATTGTTATATGACACATGGTTTTTTTTATGGGAGAACTACGTCCTCGAGCCCGAGGTCTGAATTTATTCATAATAGTACTCCTACTGACTTCGGCTTTAGTGATAAATAAATTTGCTTTGTCGAAATCCCTATAATGAGTAGCGTTTGCCGCTGCCGAATAAACCAACTTTAAGATGGGATAAGATGCTCGATAAGGCATGAGGTTCAATATCATAACAGTTTCCTCATAGTAACGCCAACGAATCTCATCAAGAACTCTTTGTGCTTTGAAAACAGACATATGGATGCGTTTTTGTGCTTTGAAAACCCGTTCAAACTTAAGTAGACGATCGGTTGGTACTTTTCTTGCGAGTTTCCTTAGCCCACTCTTCTTCTTCTTTATCCTAGGGGTATACTTTACCAGTTTGAAACTTGTCATAAATAAGGTTATTCCCCGCCTACCTATTTCTTTTTTTTATTTTGAATCTTTCTATTCTGAATTCAGTTAACGACGAGATTTAGTATCTTTTCTTGCACTTTCATAACTCGTGAAATGCCGAGTAGGCACGAATTCCCCCAATTTGCGACCTACCATAGGATTTGTTATGTAAATAGGTATATGTTCCTTTCCATTATGAATCGCGATTGTATGGCCAACCATTGCGGGTAGAATGCTGGATGCCCGGGACCATGTTACTATTGTTTCTTTCTCCTCCTTCATATTGACCTTTTCTATTTTTGCCAATAAATGAAGAGCTACAAAAGGATTCGTTTTTTTTCGTGTCACAGCTGATTACTCCTTTTTTTCCATTTTAAAGAGTGGCATTCTATGTCCAATATCTCGATCGAAGTATGGAGGTCAGAATAAATAGAATAATGATGAATGGAAAAAAGAGAAAATCCTTTAGCTGGATAAGGGGCGGATGTAGCCAAGTGGATCAAGGCAGTGGATTGTGAATCCACCATGCGCGGGTTCAATTCCCGTCGTTCGCCCATCGCATTATTGCAAATTCCAAAAATGCAATTTTCCATATTCCTAGTTACGTATTTACTTACGGCGACGAAGAATAAAACTATCACTATATTTTTTCCTTTTCCTAGTTCTTCTTCCAAGCGCAGGATAACCCCAAGGGGTTGTGGGTTTTTTTCTACCAATGGGGGCTTTCCCTTCACCGCCCCCATGGGGGTGGTCCACAGGGTTCATAACTACCCCTCTTACTACGGGGCGTTTACCTAGCCAACACTTAGATCCGGCTCTACCCAAACTTTTTTGGTTCACCCCAACATTACCCACTTGTCCGACTGTTGCTAAGCAGTTTTGGGATACCAAACGGACCTCCCCAGATGGTAATCTTAAAGTGGCCGATTTACCTTCTTTTGCAATCAGTTTCGCTACAGCACCTGCTGCTCTAGCTAATTGCCCACCCCTTCCACGTGTGATTTCTATGTTATGTATAGCCGTGCCTAAGGGCATATCGGTTGAAGTAGATTCTTCTTTTCTCTCAAAAAACCCCTTCCCAAACTGTACAAGCTTCTTCCAAAGCATACGGCTTTCTAGATGTATATGACGATCTCTAGACAGATGGATCTTATATGAATCGTATGATGAAGTACCACATGAGTGGATATATAGGAAAGGAATCCAAATCTGCCGAATCGCTCATGTTATGATCTTCTACATCCTAGGTCTCCGCGTTCCGTCATCTGGCTTATGTTCTTCATGTAGCATTCAGATCGAATGACTCTATGAAATTACGTCGATACTTCTACATATTATGGGTAACGTAGGAGACATCCCTATTTTCCCCCGGGGGTCTTAATTACCACTGCTTAGCTTTCAATTCGCCTCTGACCATCAAATTAAATGTGAATAACCCGTCCTCCTCTCTTTGAAACAAGGGGCGCTTCCGGTTCTGTGCGTGCTTCAAACAATTTTGTCTTCTCCATATTACCATATCTCTAGAGTCAATAATTTTCTATGAGGAACTACTGAACTCAATCACTTGCTGCCGTTACTCAACAGTTTTCTGTTGAGGTCTATCCCGTAGAGGTAGTCAAATTGGATCAGTGATCGATTTCTAGGTTTCGTCGTAAACCTAATTGGTTACTTCCAATTACGTAAATCAATAGTTCAAACCGCACTCAAAGGTAGGGCATTTCCCATTGATATAGGAACTTTTGTACCAGAAACAATAGTATCTCCAATTATAGCCCCTCTGGGATGTAAAATATATCTCTTCTCACCATCCCCATAGTGTATGAGACAAATGTACGCATTTCGATTAGGGTCGTATTCTATGGTTACGATTCTACCAGATATGTCTTTTTGATTCCGTCGAAAATCGATTTTACGGTATAGGCGCTTATGACCTCCCCCTCTATGCCTTGCGGTAATGATTCCTCTGGAATTACGACCTTTACCACAACGGTGCCGTCCATGGATCAAATTATTTCGTGGATTGGATTTCACTTGCCTGTCTACGGTTCCCTTGCGTGTGCTCGGGATAGGTGTTTTGTATAAATGTTTCGCCGTATTATTAAGTATTCTCCTTTAGTTTTTTTCTCTATCTAGAAGTGGAATAGAATAACCCGGTTGAAGGGTAATGATCATACGTCTGTAATGCATTGTATGCCCCAGAATAGGGCCCATTCTTCTACCCTTTCCGGGTAGTCGATGGCTATTCACAGCTACTACCTTAACACCAAAGAAGAGTTCGACCCAATGCTTTATTTCTGTCTTAGTGAATCCCGATTCGACATTAAAAGTATATTGATTCTTTCCCAATAAACGAAGACTTTTTTCTGTAAATACTGCGTATTTGATTCCATCCATAAATCGACTTTCCCTCCTATGCTCTGAGTTCCAGTATCGATAAGAATTCGAGTTCTTATTGTTCTTATGTTATGGTATGAATATACCATACCAATTCGTTATGTATGGATGATGGATGAGATTCCATGGATAGAGAGCCAGTTCCAATAGACTTATGGAACGTTCCGGTTCGCGTGCATCCAGCAGGAATTGAACCCGCAAATTTACCAATTATGAGTTGGGCGCTTTAACCATTCAGCCATGGATGCTTAACAGGGATCATCGTACATCGTAAATAACCAATTTTCATATAGAAAGACATATCATAGAAAAATGAAATCGAAAATATTCGGAGATGGCAAATATTCGGAGATGACTATGAAAACACCTCTCTGGATCCTCGAATTGAAAAAGAGATTGAGAGGGATCAAGAATCCTAATTCTCGTTATTTGGAATGGATCCAATTCTATTGAGTCTGACTCATAGTGATCATTTCTCTTTAGCAAAGAATGACCTTGGTTATCAAAGGATTGAACAACCGGGATCCATTTACTTATGATACCTAGTTGACATTGATAACAAGGATCTAATGAATTATGAGTTTAATAGATCCTCTTTAGCAGAAAGACGTATATTC